GGATCTGTGCCCCGCATAAACTGCCTTCTAATCATTAAGAGTATATATAAGGATTCGAATAAAGGTGTTTCATTATTATCTAAACAACTACCTTATACACTATAAATCATCCTAAAATTTCACTCCTATAATTAGTAACAGTAAAGCTGCATAGGGTCTTCTCGTCTATCTAGAGGTAAACAGTATCTGCACTGCTATTCCAATTTCACTGAGACAATCATCGAGACAGCTGTTGCATCGTTAAGTCATTCATGCAGGACCGCATTTAACGGCCAAGGTATTTCGCTACCTTAGGACCCTCATAGGTAAGGCCGCCATTAATCGGGGTGTCCTTCAAAACCTCAGTTAATAATCAAGGTAGATCCGTTACCCAGCCGACATTGGGCAGACATCACACTCAATACTTTGATTTTTTTATCTTTGCAGAGTGCTGTGTTTTTATTAAACAGTCGTACAACATTATTTCATGATTCCTCTTATTATTAATTTAATTTTTCATATTTAATTTCATACTTTACTATATGTTAAATTTAATAATAATGGTCCTCCTTATTCCAAAGGTACAGAGTCAATTTGCCGAGTTCCTTAATGATTGTTCTCTCAAACGCCTTTGTATTCTCTACTTGCTTACTTGAGTTAGTTTCTAGGTACGGTTATTTATTGTTTTTTTTCTTTTATTTTTTTTACCAGTGTAAAGTTGTCTTTAATCTATATATTATAGTATTATTAATAATAACATTTAATAAATATATTTTATATAATAATCATTATATAATCTATAAATACATATTAATAATCTAATGGTAATTAATTATTAATTATTATCTTTAATATCATTATAATAGATAAAGACTATTACTTGGTTAAAAAATATTTATTATTTTACTCACTCTATTATATTTGTAAATCACAATATTATAATAAGTATGTATTATATATTATAATTTACAATTTTATACCAATAAGTATGAGTATTAAATATTTTCCACTTCAAATAATAAAATAAACTTTTCCAGAACCTTTATTACTTGTTAAAGGTTTTGGTATTATCATATAAAAAAAGCATAAAACGTCATCAAAATTATCATTTGATTAATTTTTTTAGACACCGATTTTAGATGAAACCATAAGCTTCAGGCGAGGCTAAAAGCCTTTTTCGTTACTCATGTCAGCATTCTCTCTTGGATTTAACAGATACTCATAAATCGTAATATAATATTTACTACTACTAACTTTATTTATTTAACTATATAACCCACACTAAATAACTAATTTAAAAATATATCGTTAAATATATAATCAATTAATTATTATATTGTAGTATAATTAAATAAATAATCAATCACAATATATAATAAATCATATATTTAGTTTAGATAGCTTTATGCAAGATCTTTAATATTTTAAGAAAAATATTAATATTTTGTTTAATCCAATGTTCCGCTACCCCACAAAAATCCTAAGTCACAGCGCTTAAATTTAGATTTAACATCTAATCTAAGCCACTTGCTGACCCATTATGCAAAAGGTACGCTCTTATTATTTATTTAAATTTTAACTTGAGCTGCTTATAAAACTACTATTTCAGGGTATTTCCCTCACGGTACTGTTACTCTATCGCTTATATATTTTTTTAGCCTTAGAGGAAGGTTCCCCTATTTTTCAACAGATTTTTTTCCGTTATACTTAAATATACTAAATAGTATATTTACTATAAACAATTATAACCTATATTTAGTAAATATAGTAATTATTTATTAAGGCTTTTGCTATTCAGAAGACACCAAATAACAATCTCGTTTGATTTCTTTTACTAAAGTTACTAAGATATTTCAATTCACTTTGTCTTATAATTAGATTTCTCTATGATTTCTAGTTTATATTGTTCCCTAGATATAAATATCTTGAAATATATAGCTAACCATCCATAATAGTTTCTTTATATACTTGTCTTGATTTCTCAAGATGTATATGGTACATATCATCTTTATTGAGCCATATTATTAGACTTCTTTTAGTTATCAGGTTATTATGATTCGAACATAAACAATCTCCAACCCAAATGAAGCGACCAACCACCGGACACTAACCTGTAAGACCTATAATGTATTTACATTAATTTAATTTTATATAATAACATATTAATACATTATTATACGCAATTTTATTTAATTAATTTTTTTTATACATTATAGGTATCAGAGAGTATATGATTCGAACATATGAAAGTTTATACCTTTAGCTAGACTCAAGCTAGCCGCCTTAAACCACTCAGCAAACTCTCTTTTTTTTTTTTGATTCTTCAGTGACTCGAACACTGAACATATCCTTATCAAGAATACACTTTACCAGTTAAGTTAAAGAACCTATAATATATTCAAGAGCACTTAGATTTGAACTAAGAAATATAAGGTTGAAGCTTACAGTTTTACCTATTAAACTATGCTCTTCGGAAAAAAGATGAATCGAACATCTAAGTGTTAAAACACAATATTTAGCAAATATCTTACCCTACCAATAGCAACTTTTCCTTTAATTTATATATATAAATATATACGAGTTAGACCGGTTTCGATCCGGCATCTATTTTCTCGACAAGAAAACCCTTTACCAATTAAGTTACTAACCCTATATATGGCTAGCTGAATTCGAATCAGCACACTTTACTTGGAAGGTAAACAGTCTACCATTAACTTATAGCCATTATGACTTTGAATATTTAAATTATTATGACTAGCTGAATTCGAATCAGCACATCTTATATGGTAAATAAGCAGTCTACCATTAACTTATAGTCATTTTCGGAATTTTAATTCAGATTATAGTAATCTATTAAGACCTATGGGATTTGAACCCATATTATAATGATTAAAAGTCACATGTTTTACCATTAAACTAAAGTCTCTAAAAGATATATAATTTATGTTGTAAAATAACAGGTCTATATAGACCTGTTATTTAAAGCAAATATATCTTATTATTTATATATATTTAGATACTATACCTTAAGTATAATAAATAGATATTTAAACATATTTATTTCTAATAACCTCAGTAGTATACAGAAATATATAAGAATAATCATACAACGTCTACAAAATGTCAGTATAATATACCTGATTCGTAACCAAGGTGATGGTGATCTGTTAAATGGTATGCAGCTAAACGTCATAATCCTACAGCTAAGAAAGCTGTTCCAATAATAACGTGTAAACCGTGGAAACCAGTACCAAAGTAGAAACATGAACCATAAACACCATCAGAAATAGTGAAAGAAGATACTGAATATTCAACACCTTGGAAGAAAGTAAATATTACAGCTAATACAATTGTTACAGCTGTACCATATAAAGCACCTTTTCTATTACCTTGTATTAAAGAATGGTGAGCATATGTAATTGTCACACCTGAAGATAATAATAATATAGTGTTTAATAATGGTAATTCAAAAGGATTAACAGCTTGTATACCTAATGGAGGTCATTGTGCACCTAATTCAACACTAGGTGATATTGCACTATGAAAGAATGCTCAGAATATAGCTAAGAAGAAGAAAACTTCAGATATAATAAATAAACCTACACCTAAGTTTAATCCTTTTTGTACAGCATTAGTATGATTACCTAAATAAGTTCCTTCTGAAATTACATCTCTAAATCATAAAGCCATAACGTAAATAACGTTAAATACAGCTAAAGCTACTAAATATTGGAATCCTTGGAATCCATGCATAAATAAAACTGTAGTTGTTGTTAATATAAATAATGACAAACTAGTAAACAATGGTCAAGGTGACGGTGATACTAAATGGAAAGGATGATTTTGAAAATTACTTTTTGATTTATATATCATATTTTAATTTAATAATTAATTGTTTAAGCTTTATCTCTCTATTTTTGTTTTATTGTGATAACTATAGCACCTACCATACCTAATAGTAAAATAATAGAAGTAACAATTAATCACATTGAATAACTAGTATACATAATATTACCTATACTAGCTATATGTGTAGGTTCTATTAGTGAATTATCTCAACCTTTACTACTTGCATAACCAATTTGTTGTTTTAAATCAACTATATTAAATAATTCATTATCTAATTCTACATTATATATATCAGAATATGAATTAGATAAATAAGAAACAATACTATTTTCTGTAAAATTTAAAGGTAATACTTGTGCCATTATATAATAAAAAATAATAATAGTTAAACCAGCTAAAGGTAAATCATTATTAGTATCATTAAATAATTCAGAAACTCTAATGTTAATTAACATTAAAATAAATAAAAATAAAATAGATACAGCACCTACATAAACTAATATATAAGCTAATCCTATAAAATTATATCCTACTAAAATTAATAAACCTGCAACATTAACAAACAAACCTATTAAAAATAAAACAGATACTACAGGATTTCTACTACTTATAGTAAGTATACCTAATAAAATAGATACTAAATAAATAATATCTACAAATTCTATTCTAAATCCATTAGTAATAGAATCATTTAATAAAAATATATTATTCATAATAAAAAAAAACTAAATCTATTAACATATTATACAAATAATAATAAATGTCTAGATAGGGTTAGATAAAGATCTAATTAGGGAGAAAAGGAATCGAACCTTCGATAGCTTATAGCTATTGAGTTTACAGCTCAACCCGTTAACCAGCTCACGGGACCTCCCTATTTCATATATATATATTTAATCTTTAACTGGAATTGAACCAATTTATTATATACCTATATTTTGATTTGATAATATATATACTATTATTTTTTTTTTAAATTTTATACTCCCCGTGCAATTTCCATTACACGAACCTTATTTCGACTTAACACCAATCAAAGTTTTGCATACGAAAACTATCCTGCATATTTATATACCATAAATATATATAACTTTACACAGAAAAAACACCTGTACACCACTACTACTTAATTTAATTATTATATAATAATTAAACTAATTAGTCGTTCGATTAGCATGTGTCAAGTACTTGGACAGTGTTCAGTTAGAGCCATCATCAAACTCTCTATTTTATTTTTAATGCATACATCACATCTATATTGTTTTATATATAACTATAAAATTATCAATTTTAATGTTATTATTTAAAGATATAATTAAGCCAGTTTCTGTTTAACTTTAATAATTCTAAATAAAAACTTAACATAGGATTCTTGTTCGCTATTATTTTATTATTACTTATAAGTATTTTATATAATTTTAGTTTCTGTTAACATCCTTATATTTTTATAATTATTGAATATATATATATATTCAAGTGTATATGCCTAATAAGTATTGGACTTTCCTATTTTCATAAAATTTTTATATCTTTAAAAAAATTATTATAATATAAAATTATAATAATATAAATTGTTTATATATAGATATTGTATATATATCTATATACTCTAAATATACTATAATATTAATGTAAATCTAAACCATCTTTAATATATGAACAAGCTAAAACTACAAAAACTTGAGCTTGAATAAATGCTATAGCTAATTCTAAACCAGAGAATGCAATAATAAATGCTAAAGGTATTAAACCTAATATGAAGAATATTACACCACTAGTCATAATATTATATGTGAATCCACTTAAGATACTTAAAAGCATGTGACCACTTAATATGTTAGCAGCTAATCTTAATCCTAATGAAACATTTCTAGATAAGTATGAAATAAATTCAATTAAAACTAATAAAGGTAATAAAGCTAAAGGACAACCTGAAGGTACAAATAATGAGAAGAATTTTAACCCATGTCTTTGGAAACCTAATATTGTTGCACCTAAAACAACAGTAAAACTAATAGAGAATGTTAATATAAAGTGTGCTGTAGATGCAAAACTATATGGTACTAATCCTATTAAATTATTTACTAAAATAAATATGAATAATACATACATTAATGGAAAGAACATTTGTCCTTTATTAGGATTAATTTGGTTTACTACTATACCATGTACTGTAGCATAAATACTTTCTTGACTTATTGATCAGTTATTAGGTATTATTTTATTATTATTTGTAGCTAATAAGCTATATGTTAAAATTAAAAAGATACTAATTGATAAGTATAAACCTATATTAGTTAATGATAAGTGTAAATTACCTAATAAGTTAGCGTTAAGAGAAAATAAATCTCTTACTTCAAATTGGTCTAATGGACTTAATACAAAATCTAAATGACGCATATTATTGTTTATTTATAAGATATATATAAATATTAACTTATTATTTCCATTACCTAATGAAACTCTATTAAGATAGAGATATATATAATAATAAAAAATTATTATGTTTTAGTTATATATATAATACAACTACTAATTTATATAATTATAATTTATTTATGTAAATACGTGAAATAAAAGTACGTACAAATCTAGGTAATATGTATTTAGTAAATGTATATATTAATACTGTTAATATAACAAAAGTAAATACTACTTGATTTACAAAAAAGAATGGTACTAATTGTGGCATATATTTGTATTTTATCTATTATATGGATATTTTCTTAATATATCTTGACTTTTTTTTTTAGATTATAAGGTAAAGTAAAAATAAGCCCTTAAGATGAATCGAACATCTATCAAAATATTAACAGTATCTCGCTCTACCATTGAGCTATAAAGGCTAAAATAATAATATGAATAATAATATTATTACAATTCTTACCCAAGGGTCGAACTTGGATCAAAATATTAGAAGTATTCGGCTCTGCCATTGAGCTAGTAAGAAGATAAATAAACATAATTATTGATTATAATAAAACAAAACAATAAATGTTATTAAAATAAATAAATTATATCTAATATATTAATTTATATTATAAATTAAAGAAGAAACAGAGTAATGTAAACCATCTAATATAGGAGCAGGATATACACCAAATAATACTGTAAATACTACAAATACTAATAATAATATAAACTCTCTTCTAGTAACATCACCTATGTTTTCTACAAAATATACAGAATAAGAACCACCAAAAGCTATTCTATTATACATAAATATAGTATAAGCTGCAGATAATACAATAGAAGTACTAGCTAGTATACCTAATATAGGCATTCTTTCAAATGCACCATATAATGACATAAATTCACCTATAAAATTTAAAGTTAAAGGTGTACCACTATTACCTAAACATAATATAAAGAATAATACAGAGAATATAGGCATAATTTGAGCCATACCTCTATAATATGTAATTAATCTAGTAGAAGATCTATCGTATAAAATACCTCCAGCACAAATAAATAATGCTGGTGATACAAAACCGTGAGCTAAACCTAAAACAATTGCACCTTCTATACCTTGTATTGTATTACTAAACGCACCTATTAAATATACAGCTGCGTGAGATACAGAAGAGTAAGCAATTAATTCTTTAATATCTATAGTTCTTAATGTACTAAAACTAGCATAGATTATAGTTATTACACCTATTACATAAATTATATATGTAAAGTTTAAAGAAGCTTTAGGTAATAAAGGTAACATTAATCTAAATATACCATATAAACTTAATTTTAAAACTATACCTGCTAATATAATACTACCAGATAATGGTGATTCAACGTGAGCTTTTAGTAATCAAGTATTTAAAAAAATAACTGGTGTTTTTACAGCAAAAGCTATAAATATACCGTAAAATAAAAATAATTGAGTTACATAACTAAAGTTTGCTTTAGATAATGCATCAAAATCAGTAGTACCCATAATAGAAGACATAACTATTATAGATAATAACATAAACAATGATCCTAATAAAGTGTATAAAAATAAATAGAAACTAGCTCTTACTTTATTACTTGAACCAAATAATCCTATTAATAAGAATAAAGGAGGTAATATACTTTCAAAAAAGATATAGAATAATAATACATCTAAAACTAAGAATACAGCTAATAATAATGTTTCTAATAATAACATAATTACTACAAATGATAAAACATTTTGAGATTGTATTGAATTTCAATTAGATAAAATAGCTACAGGCATTATTATAGTTGTTAATAATATAAAATATATAGATAAACCATCCACACCTAAATATACATCAAAATAACTTACTTGATAATGTTCTTCAATAAATTGAAATTGTTTACTACTAAAATCAAAAAGTATAAACATTACCAATGATACAATTAAATTTATTATTGTTGTAGTTAAGGCTATAGATTTTATCTTAATATTATTTACTAAACTTAAACCATAATTAGTCTCTATTGTTACAAGACTTATACCTATTAATGGAATTAATAATAATAATAAGGACATATTTAATTTTTAATATATATATATACTTTCTGCTTAAAAAAACATTAATTTGTTTTTGTTACACCTTATATATGCTATAAAGCTTAAGTATATATCAGTTAATACTATATTATAATTTATTATTATTTTTTTATAATACATACATACATACTATATTGTAATTTATAAGTTACATAATAAATCTATATATGATTATATAATTAAATATAGATTACTAAAAGTAAGCTAAATTAATAAGAAATATTAAATTAAAGTATTAAGCTTGTAGGTAAAGCATCTAAACCAAATACAACACAAGGTATTAAAACAACATATGCTATAATTAAAGGTAATAATACAGTTCAACAAACAGACATTAATTGATCAAAACGAATTCTAGGGAAAGATGCTCTAACTCAAATAAACACAAATATTAATAAAGCAGTTTTAAAAGCTAAATTTAAAGGAGATGAAGAAATATTAACAAAGATATCTTGTAATATAGAACTATTTATACCAAATATATTATATAATATATCTATTATAAATTCAACAGGTATAATACATAAATAACCACCAAAAAATAAAATACTATTTAAAACACAAATTAATATAATACTAGCATATTCAGCTAAGAAAAAGAATACGAATACACTAGCTGAATGTTCTGTCATAAAACCACTAACAAGTTCTGATTCAGCTTCAGCTAAATCAAAAGGAGCTCTATTAGTTTCTGCTATAGAACCTATAAAGAATATAATAAATAAAGGAAATAATGGTAATATGAAATCAACTATTCTTTGTGATTCTACAATAGTAATAATATTTAAATTACCTGTTAATAAGATAATTAATATAATTACAGAACTTAATATTAACTCATAACTAATTAACTGAGCTGTACTTCTTAATGAACCTAAAAAAGCATATTTAGAATTAGCAGATCAACCTGCTAATAATATACCATATGTAGCTAAAGATGATACAGCTAACATATAAAGCATACCTAAACTATAATCAGATACAAAAATTCCACTATCAAATGGTACAACTAAATAACCTAATAAAGAAAAGATTAAAGTTATCATAGGTCCTATAAAAAATAATATAATATTAGCTTGTGTTGGAGCTACATACTCTTTTAATAATAATTTTAAAGCATCAGCAAATGCTTGTAGTAAACCATAATAACCTACTGCATTAGGACCTAATCTTCTTTGCATAGAAGCCATAGTTTTACGTTCGGCTATAGTTACAAATGCAACTGAAAGTAAAGCAGGTACTATTAATAATAGCCCTTCAATAATTGAAATTATACTTATCATTTATTTATTTATTATTTATTATAACAATATATATCAATAGAATATTTATATTTATATTAAAATTAATTGTAATTAACAACCTGCAGTTTTTATTCTATATATATAAATATTTAATAAATATACTCAATATTCTACATTGAAACTTTTTATGTTTAATATATATCTAATATTTTAACTAAAAATATAGGTTAATATTATATGTAAACTAATTGTATAGTATTTAGAATAGTATACTCTAAATACAAACATAGCTATTTAAGGAGTTCGGGGAACTCGAATCCCTTTATTTCGATTTGCAATCGAAACGCAGAACCTTCTACTCAAACTCCTTTAATTTGTAAATATTAATTAAATATAATAGGTATAATAATATTATTATATACTAATTATTTTTTAGTAGCTAATTCTACTAAACTATTTTCTATAATACTTACTACAGGTACTATAATAAAGAAGTGTGCAAAGTATAATACAGTAGATATTTGTCCTACTTCAATAAATGGTGTTTCAACGTGTTTTGCACCTATTTGCATTAATACTAAGAAATTAGCTACAAATATAAAGAATGCAATTTTACTTAAAGGTCTAAATTGTACTCCTCTTAATTTAGATAAATCTGTTAATGGCATTGCCATTAAAGCTAAAATAGCAGCAAACATAGCTATAACTCCTAATAATTTATTAGGTATAGATCTTAATATTGCATAGAAAGGTAATAAATATCATTCTGGTACAATAGCAGGTGGAGTTTGCATAGGATTAGCCACAACATAATTTTCACTATCTCCTAATGCATTAGGCATAAAGAAAACAAATATAGATAAAACTATAAAGAATAAGAATATAGTAACTAAATCTTTAAATAAGAAGTAAGGAGCAAAAGGTAATCTATCATAATTAGCTGAGATACCTAAAGGATTACCTGATCCTACTACATCGTGGTAAGCTATTAAGTGCATTAATACTAATGCAGCTAATACGAAAGGTAATAAGAAGTGTAATGCAAAAAATCTATTTAATGTAGCATTATTAACTGAAAAACCACCTCATATAAATTCAACTATATCTTGACCTATTCAAGGTATAGCACTCATTAAGTTAGTAATAACAGTTGCACCTCATAAACTCATTTGACCGTATGGTAATACGTAACCTAAAAAAGCTGTAGCCATCATTATTATAAGGATAACTGTACCAATAATTCATGTTAATGTTCTTGGTGATTTGTAAGATCCATAGTATAATAAACTCATTTGACCGTATGGTAATACGTAACCTAAAAAAGCTGTAGCCATCATTATTATAAGGATAACTGTACCAATAATTCATGTTAATGTTCTTGGTGATTTGTAAGATCCATAGTATAAACCTCTACCTATGTGTAGGTATACTAAAAAGAAGAAAGCTGAAGCTGTATTAGCGTGTAAATAACGTATTAATCAACCATTGTTAACATCTCTCATAATGTGTTCAACAGAATTAAATGCTTCAGCTACACTAGGTGTATAATGCATAGCTAATGTAACTCCTGTTACAATTTGTATTATTAAACATATTGCTAATAATGAACCAAAGTTTCATAAATAACTTATATTGGCTGGTGTAGGTGCGTCGATTAAGTAAGAATTTACTAATCTTAATAAAGGATGACTTTTAAGAATTCTCATATTTTTATTATATATTTATTGTTATTGTTCTATTTTATGTTTTATTTTGCTATATTATAATATAAATAAATAAATATAAATAAATATAAATATATATATTTATATATATTTATATGGGTTTGTTCAATTAAAAACTGCTATGCAGCCGGAAAAGAAATTAGAATTTCTATTCTTAATAAATGTAATCATGGATCTATATATATATATATTTAAATTATATATTTATACTCTATATTAATATAAATATTATATAGATAATATTTATATTAATTTATGTAAGTTTGTTAAATTAAAGCTTTATAAATATTTTAAATATTAACAGGAATAAATAATACTATAGCTAATAAATTAGATAAATGTAATGTTTCATTAGGCATAAACATAAATAAAAGTATAATTAATGTTAAAATAGAAATAGTTATAGATAAAGAACTAGATAAAGCAAAATTAGAATTAAAATATATTTTATTAACTACTTTATTTTTTTGTAAAATAAGAGCAGGTATTCTTAAATCTTTTAAGCTACTAAAATATGTATAAGAATGTCCATCAAAGAACATAGTTTTTACTATAAATAAATAATATACAGCACTTATAACACTAGTTAATACACCTATAAGAGTTAAAAAGATAAATCCTTCTTGTAAAGCTGCAGAAAATACCATCTGTTTAGCAAAGAATCCCATTAAAGGTGGAATACCAGCAAATGAGAATAAAGTAATAGTTAAACTTAAAGCTAAGAAACTATTAATATGGAAATATCCTTTAAGCTGACTTATAAGTTGTATAGGTGAATTATTTTTATCTATTAAATTATTATGATTAATATTTTTATCATTATAAGCATATAAGCTATAACCTATAGCTATTAATAAAATAAATGCATTTAAATTAGATAAACTATATTGAGCTAAATAGAAAATAAATGATTGTATAGATTCAACACTATTAATAGTTAATGCTAATAACATAAAACCTAAATGAGATATAGTACTATAAGCAAATAATCTTTTAATTCTAAATTGAGTTAAACCTAATACAGTACCAATTATTAAAGATAATAATGAACTTATTAATAAACTAGTAGTTCAAGTATATTGTGTAGTAATATATATACTATTTGTATAATGAACTAATTGTAATAATAAAGTTAATATAGAAATTTTAGCTATAATAGCTACAAAAGTAGTAACTATAGTAGGTATTCCATCATAAACATCAGGTGATCAAAAATGGAATGGTGCAGCTGATATTTTAAATAATAATCCTATAGTTATTAATAATAAGCAATAAGGTATATAAGTAGTAATTTGTTGTTCATCTAATACACCTGCTAAATTATTTATAACATAGAAACTATCTAAATATGTTACACCTAAATTTGCATATATTAAAGCTATACCTAATAATATAAAACAAGATGCTAATCCACCTAGTAAAAAATAAGTTAAACCAGCAGATGTAGCTGATTCAGAATTTCTATACATAGTACATAATAAATATAAACCATAACTTTGTAATTCTATAGATAAGAATATAGATACAAAATCACTACTAGATATTAATAATAAACTACCTATTACAATAAATAATAACATTAATGTATATTCTAATATTGTATATTGTTCTCCTTTTTTTAAAATTATATTAGATACAGCAATGTTTTTAACAAATTGTAATTTTGTAAATAATAATTTAGATAAACTTAAGTACTGACTAGATATAAGTTTTCTAGGATAAAAACCAGTTAAATTCAGTATTAATAATGTAATAATAAATATTAATATGTGAAATGTTTGTGTTATAGGTGATGTATAAAATAAACCACCAAACAACCCTATACCATTATCTAAATATGTTATAAATAAATTATTATAACATAAATAAATACAGTAAAATAATATTATAATACCTATTCTTGAATAAAGAATAGCTGTATCACGTCTAAAAGATAATGCATTAGATAATATTAAACAGAAGATTGAAGATAAAAGCATATCTGAATAAAAAATATAAATAAATTTAAATTAAAATAAAATAAATAATAGATATCTTTAGATATCTATTATAAAAAAAAAAAAATAATAAGTTATTATTAAATAAATGATAACTTATTATTAAGTAAACAATAACTTTATATTATTAACTAGATGTTAAACTATTATTTAGTTGATGTTAAATTATTATTTAATAACGCAAACAAAGTAAATATAACTAATATAAATAAGTTATTATCATTATAAGAGAAATATATTAATGATATGTAGAACATTAAACCTATTAATACATATAAAGCATAAGTAGTTATTACACCAGTACTTAATTTACCTAAACTATTACTTAAAGATAATAATCCTTTTTCTAAACCATAAGGTCCTAAGAATTCAACTGAACCTTTATCTAAACTCTTAGTAGTTTGACCACCTAATTTAAGAACACCTTCTACAATATATTTATTATAGAATAATTCTATATAAAATCTTTGATTAAAGAAACTAAAGATATTATAACCAAATCTTGAGAATTTAAAGTTAATAAGTAATTTAGGTAAGAATTCAGAGAATAAAACAGAAATAATACTTAAAGAAACTGTAAATATAAATGGTAATAATTTAAAGAATGTAGGTACAGCAAATTCTGTATCTAACATAATTTCATGGCTAGGATGAATAAATAAACTATTATCTGCAAAGAAACCAGTACCTAAACCTATAAATATATCTTTAGTTAAATAACCAAAGAATATAGAAAAAATAGATAAGATAATTAAAGGTAAAGTTAAGAAAATATCACCTTCATGAGCATGTTTATAACTAGATAAAGGTCCATTAGGATTAGCTAAGAAAGTTAAATATAAAACCTTAGCTGAATAAAGTGTAGTAAACATAGCACCTATAGTAGCTACAAAATAAACTATAGTACCTGATAAATAGAATTGACCATAAGAAGATTCTAAAATAAAATCTTTAGAATAGAATCCAGTCATGAAAGGTACAGCTACTAAACTTAATGAAGCTATTAACATAACTGAATATGTTAAAGGTAAGAACTCTCTTAAACCACCATATTTTCTAAAATCTTGGTTATCAGCTACTGCGTGTATAACTGATCCAGCACCTAAGAATAATAATGCTTTATAAAAAGCGTGATTAACTAAGTGGAATAAAGCTAAATTATAGCTAGATAAACCTATAGCTATAACCATCATACCTAATTGACTCATAGTTGAATAGGCAATAACTTTTTTAATATCTTGTTGGAATAATCCTATTAAAGAACTAAATACTGTAGTAATAGCACCTAATCATAAACATAAAACTAAAACAGTTGAACTATATTCAATTAAAGGTGAAGATCTCATTAATAAATATACTCCAGCAGTAACCATAGTAGCAGCGTGAATTAAAGCAGAAACAGGTGTAGGACCTTCCATAGCTTGAGGTAATCAAATATGTAAACCTACTTGAGAACTTTTAGCTGTTGCACCTATTAATAAACATATACCTACTAATGTAATTATAGTTTCATTATAGTAAGGTGCTAATGCAAATACTGTACTATAATCTAAATTACCAAAAGATCATATTATTGTAAACATACCTACAGTTAATAAACAATCACCTACTCTATTAGTTAATAAAGCTGATAAAGAGCTTTGATTTGCTGCTATTCTAGTAAATCAGAAATTTACTAAAAGATATGAACAAACACCTACACCTTCTCAACCTACAAACATAATTAAATAATTATTTCCTGTTACTAGTATAATCATCATAAAAGTGAATAAACTTAAGTAACTAAAAAATCTTTGATTATGTGGATCATGACTCATGTAACTTATAGAATATATGTGTACTAAACTAGATACTATTAATACTGGTATTAACATAGATACAGTTAATGAATCAAATCTAAAGTTTCATAATACATATAGTGATTCTACATCTAATCATCTAGCTATATTTATTGTTACTGGTATATTATTAAAACCTACTTCAAAAAAAGCTATTATAGCTAAAATTGTTGTAGTTATTACTGAACCACATGTTATTATGTGTGATCCTGTTATACCTATTTTTCTACCAAAGAAACCTGATACTATTGAACCTAATAATGGTAAAATTATCAATGTTAAATACATTTATTTATATTGTATTGTTATACTACCTCTTAATCTATAATATGCTACTAATATTCCTAAACCTATTGCAGATTCAGCTCCTGCTATTGTTAAAATATATACAGCAAAAGTTTGTCCTAATATATCATCAAAACTAAGTGAACTGATTAATATTAAAAATGTTGCAGATAATAACATTATCTCTATAGAAATTAACATTAATATAATGTTTTTTCTATTTAATACAAATCCTAATATCCCTATGACAAATAAAAATATTGAAAAATTCATTATACTTATATAAAATTTTATTTGATTTATCTATACTACATATATAAATATAATTATTACATATATTAATTAATATTATATAAATATGTATAAGACTTGAACTTATATTTACGTGTCCGCACGCTATTCTACCATTGAATTAACATATTTTTATAAGTAATATACAACTAATAATAGTATATACTTATTTTTAAAATTTAGAGTAGAGTATGTCTAATCATTTACAGTTAAATAAATAGGTTTTATATTTAGATATCAATGTAATATTATTTACATTAAATCTCATACTATTTTTATAGTATGTATAGATTTATACAGTTAAGTATAGTATTCTATAATATTTATCCTTCCATTTGATCTCTCAATCATAATAAGAAATCTTTAATTGAAACTGACTGTATAGCTATAGGCATAGAACTGTGTAAAATACCACATATCTCTGAACATTGTCCAAAGAAAGTACCAGGACGGTTTATGTAAACAGAAGCTTGATTTAATCTACCAGGATAAGCATCTGCTTTAATACCTAAAGAAGGGCAAGCATAAGAATGTATAACATCAGCAGCTGATATAACAATTCTAGTATGAGTTAATTCAGGTATAATAACTCTATTATCAACTTCTAACATTCTAAATTGACCTTGTTCTAAATCACTTTCTGGCACTATATATGAATCAAATTCTATAAATTCGTCATCTGCATTAGTAAAATCAGGATATTGGTAACTTCAATATCATTGATGACCTTCAGCATAAACAACTAATGAAGGATCCATAACTTCATCCATTAAATATAATAATTTAAATGATGGGAATGCTATTAATATTAATATAAATGCTGGTGATATTGTTCAAATTAACTCTATTAAAGTACCATGATTCATAAATTTATGTGCAATAGGTGATTTATGAGCTAAAAAATTTCTTATAATTGAAATTATCATTCATGTTACAGTAAATAATATAACAGCTAAATAAAACATAATATTATTATGTAACTCTTCAATACCTTCCATTTGAGGTGATGCACTATCTTGGAAAAATAAACCCCAAGGAGTTGGAGCATCTAATTGTAATTTAGAAATATAATTATGAAAAAACATTATTTTTATTTTTATTTTTATTTTTTATAATTTATCACACTAATTTATGTAAACTTTATGTAATCTTATATACATATACGAGTTAGACCGGTTTCGATCCGATATCTATTTTCTTGACAAGAAAACCCTTTACCAATTAAGTTACTAACCCTATTTATATCTATATATTTTTTTTATTAATTTAATAATAAGTAAAATATTATTAATATATAATTTACTTATATATTAAAGAATAACCATTTCAAGATTTTATATTAAAATTAAATACTTGTCTACTTTCTATTTTTAAAGCATTTTTACCTAATTCAAAGGCAAATCCTAAAGTTAATACTAGGAAAAATACTATCATTATTAATAAACCATAAATACCGTTAGTGTAAGCACTAACAACATAAGGATAAATTAATAAAATTTCTAAATCAAATAATAAAAATAATAAAGCAAATATAAAAAAAGAAATACTAAATTGTGTTCTATTTTGTCCTAAAAAAGAATGAAAACCACATTCAAAAGCACTATCCTTTTCTTGATAAGGATTATGTGGTGAAAGTATTAAATTAACTAATAACAATATTATACCTAATACTGGAATTAAAAATAAAAAAAAAGTTGTTGTTGTCATATTTAAAGGTTTAAATTTTTATAAGATATAAGTTTTATATTAATATTTTCTTACAGAGGTTTAAATTAAAATTAATAATAAAACTTATTATTAAATAAAAAAAAAATATATATATAAGATTGACATTAATATATATATTAAAAATTAAGCTACATATAATAATAAAAAAGCCATCATTAAAGCAAACAATCCTGTTGCTTCTGCAAATGCAAAACCTAATATGGCATATGAAAATAATTGTCCTCTTAAAGAAGGATTTCTTGCTACACCTAATATTAATGCACCAAAAACTAAACCAATACCTATTCCTGCTCCTATTAATCCTGTTGTGGCCATACCTGTACCTATAATTTTAGCTGCTTGTAACATAGTTTAAAGTTAAATTATGTTTACATATAGTTATTTACAGTTAAATATTCTATATAGCTTTTATTTACAGAAGGTGACTTAACACCTCTAATATGCTAGAGATTTGTTGCCCTACTACCTCGTATGCAGTATTTAACGACCCATTAACTAAAGGTAAGATAGCTCTTTCTGTTGCTTCCAACGCTCGGTTTTCAGCTATTAGTAGGTCTAAATTATCCAAACATTCTACTATATCGCAATAAACCATACGGTAATCAAGATTATCTATACCTCTCATATGTATAATGTAATTATTATGTATTATATCATCAGCACGAATTTGATCACTATATATAACTTGATTAATTAATACTCCATTATCTAATGGCTCCATACCTACATTTTCTATAATCTCATTAAATATAGAGCTACCATCTGATGATATATCAAAGTTATCTTCTAGAGAATTAAAAATATCTGGCCTAAAATTATTATCTAAAATATTAGGTCTAAAATTATTATCTAAAATATTAGGCTCAAAATTATTATTTAAATTATTAGGCTCATTATCTAAATTATTAAATTCAGAATTATTATCTCAATTATTTTGCTCATCATCTAAAATATTAGGCTCAAAAGTATCATTTAAATTATTTTGCTCAGAATTATTATCTCAAGAGTCAGAACGTGTACTCTCACTATTATTATCTAATATAGGTATATCTTCATTAACCTCTGAATCATTTATATAGGTATTAATAATATTTAGATTATGAGCAGATATATTACGTTCTATTTCTTCAACATGAGCTGATAGACTTCCGCTATAATCTTCAAATAGACTAAGAGCTGATTCTATTTCATCTATTAATCTATAAGCTTCTAATTGTTGAGCCTTTTGAGATATTAGATAGCTAGCTAAATTATTCATTTGAGTCTCAAATTGATATGTAGTTTCTGCTAAAGAATTAGTAGTATTTGAAGCTACTTCTGATAATTGAGTATTAGTAATTTCACCCGGTACGCTAGTATCTAATTCAATACTATCCATAATAGATGTATTATCATTATCATGAGATAATTCAATACTATCGTTAACAGATGTATTATCATTATTATTTTCATTTTCATTTTCATGAGATAATTTAGCTTTTTTAGTTAAAATATTCTCTTCACTATTAGATAAACTATCATGTGATTTTCTTTTAAGACGTACTGTTAATTCATTAGTATTATTATTATCACTAATATAACCTAGAGCAGTATCTACCATATCCTGACTTATCTCATGAGATTCAGTAGATATATTAGAGATATTAGGATCAATAGCTTCTTGAGCTATTGTAGGTGATTTAGGGCTTAGAGATCGGCTGTTAACCTCTCTTTTGTAAATTATTGAACTTGTAATTAACGAAGTCAATTTACTGTTTCTTATAGTAATTTTTTGTGAATTAATATAAATCATTGAATTCTTATAAAATTGTGTTATTTTTTTTAGTATATTAAAGGTAAAATAATATAAAGCCTATAACTACCGCTCAAAATAAATTTTGGAAAATAATATTGTTAATATTATTTTTATAATTAAATTAAAATTTTTTTAATTTAATATTTAAATGAATTACATTATGTAATGTAATATTATTATAGTAGTCTATAATTAAAAGTTAACGTATATTGCACTTTAGGGATATTAAAGCTAGTACTATATGGTTTGTACCATGCAAAAATACTTTATTATTTCCCTAGCAAGTTTGCACATTTAGAATAAGCATTTTTATAACCAAAAATTTTATTATTATTTTTGTTTTATATAATCATGTTTAGGGTAGATACCTAGAATCGAACTAAGATATATTATGCCACAGATAACCGTTCTACCTTTGAACTATATCTACCTTTGAATGGTAGCTACCTTCCCTATAGATCTTTAACTTAATTAAAACAATTATTTATACTAGAATAAATCTAAAATAAGTTTATATAAATAATCAATGATAAAGATCTAATATAATAGGTACATCCCATCTATATTGATTTATATATTTTTATAAAAAATCAATTTTTATGTTATTATCTAAAATTATATATTAGAATAATACCTTATATATTTAAACAAATATATGGGTCACATCCTTTATATCTATATAAATATATAGATAAAAGTAAGTGTGTATTTTAATACCATATCATGTTTGTAAAAATCATATATGTATAATATATAATAATAACTAATATAAATTATTATAATATATATATATAAACATTAAGATTGTAGAGGTAAACTAGCAAAAGCATGAGGTTTAGGTGGACTAGTTAAACATCATTCTAAAGAACTATTATTTCTAGTAAAGTACACTTGGAAAGTATCACTGAATAATTGTGGAGTTAATCAAGGATATCTTGATACAGCTTTACCTTCTGTAAGTTGTTTATAAATAATAGTTAAGAAATATCATGTAGCTACAACACTAACAATAGAACCAATACTACTAATTAAATTTCAACCATAGAAAGCATCAGGGTAATCACTAATTCTTCTAGGCATACCTTGTAAACCTAAGAAATGTTGTGGGAAGAATGTTAAATTAACACCAACAAATAAGATTCAGAAATGAACTTTAGCAGCAAAATGGTCATAAGATAAACCTAATATTTTAGGAATTCAGAAATATCAACCACTAAATAATGCAAATACAGCACCCATAGATAAAACATAGTGGAAGTGAGCTACAACATAGTAAGTATCGTGGAATGCTACATCAAGTGAAGCATTAGCTAATACAACACCACTTAACCCACCAATAGTGAATAATACAACAAATCCTAATGCAAAAAGCATAGGAGGTGTTAAATGTAAAGATCCACCATAACATGTAGCTAATCAACTAAATATTTTAATACCTGTAGGTACAGCAATAATTAAAGTAGCAGCTGTAAAGTAAGCTCTAGTATCAACATCTAAACCAACAGTATACATGTGATGACTTCAAACTATAAATCCTAATACACCAATAGACATCATAGCATAAACCATACCTAAGTAACCAAATACGTTTTTACTTGATGCTGCTGAAATAACTGTACTAATAATACCAAATCCTGGTATAATTAAAATATAAACTTCAGGGTGTCCAAAGAATCAGAATAAATGTTGGAATAAAATAGGATCACCACCACCAGCTACTTCAAAGAAAGATGTATTGAAGTTTCTATCAGTTAAAACCATAGTAATACCACCAGCTAACACTGGTAATGATAATAATAATAACACAGCTGTAATAATAACAGCTCATCCAAATAAAGCTAATTTATGTAAACGTATACCAGGACTTCTCATATTTAAGATAGTAGTTATAAAATTCATAGCACCTAACATACTACTAATACCACTTAAATGTAAACCAAATATGGCTAAATCTACACTAGGTCCACTGTGAGATTGTATTCCTGATAATGGTGGATATAATGTTCAACCTGTACCAGCTCCATTTTCTATAGTAGCTGAGAATATAAATAAAAATAAACTAGGAACTAATAATCAAAAACTTATATTATTTAATCTAGGGAATGCCATATCTGGACCTCCAACTAGTAATGGTAATAAGAAATTACCAAAACCTCCAATTAATGCAGGCATAACCATGAAGAAAATCATCAAGATAGCATGCGCTGTTATTATACTATTGTATAACTGATTGTCTGAGATATATTGTACACCTGGACCAGATAACTCTAATCTGATTAAAACTGAAAACGCTGTTCCAACTAAACCAGAAAATAATGCAAACATTAAGTATAAAGTACCTATATCTTTAGCATTTGATGATAAAAATCATCTTTCTTGTCATTCTGTAGGTTGTTTAAAATCTAGTACAGAACCTAGATTATCTGAATTGTTTAGTATTTTTGTTGAATAATCTTGTACATTATTAGTAGCAAGGTTAACATTATTTAAATTTTTATTATTTGTAATATTTAAAGGGGAATTGGCGATTAGCAAAATAAATTATAGTATAATTGTTTTTTTTAGTATGTTAAAAGTAAAACTTTGTAAAACCTATAACTATTGCTCAAAATTTAAAAATAAATTTTGATAAATAATATTCTTAATATTATTTTTATTATTAAATTAAAATTTATTTAATTTAATATTTAAATGGATTACATAATGTAATGTAATAAAATTATAATAGTCTATTCTAAAAGTTAACGTATATATCTTACTAGAAATATATATAAAAATATAGCAAGATTACTATAAGGTCGACTTTGAAAATGTACTACGATATAATTATGTAGAATATGTATTTGATATAGCTTTAGTTAAGGTAAAGTTAAAAAAAGCCGGGAGAGAAATTCGAATTCTCATTCTTAATTCATGAAATTATTGTTCTACCGATTAAACTATCCTGGCTAAAACAATATAGATAATAAATAAGAATTTGTCTTATGTTGGGGCGACTCGAACACCCAATAGTAAATACCAAAAATTTATGACTTACCGATTAGTCGACAACATAAACTATATGTATATATAAATATGGGTAACAAGACTTGAACTTGCAAAGTATAAAACTATCCCGTCCTAAGCGGAACCTGTTTACCAATTTCAGCATACCCATGTCTATTAATTTAAGTAGCCATATTAGCCAAGTTTGCTCGAGATAAGATTTGAACTTACAACCTAATCAGCTTCAATGATCCGCTCTACCAATTGAGCTTCTCAAGCGTTAATAATTAACAATATTAATGGTTATGGAGTTATCAGGACTCGATCCTGAAATAACGATATGCAAAATCGTCGTTTTACCAGTTAAACTATAACCCCTAATATATCCAAGAAACGATTCGAACGTTTACGGCTTGCGCCACTTAAGCTTAAGTTAAGACTGTCTACCAGTTCCAGCACTCGGATTTTATAAGACTAAAATGACTTGAACATTTACTCAAACCATCATGAGTGGTTCGCTTTAACCAATTAAGCTATAGTCTTTGGTAGCGAACTTAGGATTTGCACCTAAATAATATGGACATGAGCCATATATGTTACTATTACATTAATTCGCTTTAAGAGATAGGTGATTTGAACACCTGACCTTTCGCGTGTAAAGCGACAGCTCTACCAACTGAGCTAATCTCTTTTATTATTATTAGATTTAATCTTTTTTAACCCAAGGGAGATTTGAACTCCCGCACTAACAGTGAAAATGTTATGTCTTAACCAGTCTTGACCATTGGGTCTTTAAATTATATCTAAAATATATATAGCCTTATGCGAGTATCGAACTCACTTCTACCGATTACAAAACGGTTGCATTACTTTTATGCTAAAAAGGCTTTATTGTAACATATCTAAAATATTATAATGATATTTATTAATATTTAGTATACTATTCTTAAAAATTAGTACTTTATATCTAAAAATGTTTTCATTCTTACAACCAAAGCCTATTAATTGTTAAAAAATAACAATTATGCTCGTAGTGTTCTACTACGTATAAAAGTATCATAAAGTTTGCTTCGCGTTTAGATGCTTTCAACACTTATCTTTAACTGATGTAGCTTTCCTGCCATGCCTATGTTGTCTGGCTACACTACTAATAGTGTAACAATACCTTAGTATAAGTATTAATTATCATTATAACATATATTATAATATAAACCATAAACAACAGGTAAACCAGAGATCAATATACCCAACTCCTTTCGTACGAAGGGGCTATCTTTAATCTACTTTATGTTCCTCTAGAAGATAGAAACCATACTGTCTCACGACGTATTAAACCCAGCTCATGTAGCTCTTTAATCGACGAACAGTCGAACCCTTCATGATTTCTGCATGCATGAGGATGAGCTAAGCCGACATCGAGGTGCCAAACCGCGCACTCAATTTGTACTCTCTTGCGCAAATTAGCCTGTTCAATTTATGTTATCATAAAAGATTCAGCCTAAAGCTGAATATACTTTTATTTCCATTTTTCTCAAAACGGTTCAGACTATTTCATCATCTTTATTAATTAATATAAGGGAGGGAAAATTGTAAATAAAAAAGAAAAAAGAAATTAAGTACTACTTACTCAACCTTTAACACCAAAAGCTCCAACACGTGAAGTTGAGTTAATAACAGTATATTGTAAATTAGCTTTATCATTTCCTCTTAATACTGGTGTAGGATAACCTTTAAATGAAGAATAAACATTTTCTAAATTTCCTTTATATTTAGTTCTACGTTGAGATCTAGAAGCTGAAAAACGTCTAGTTAATCTACCAGCAGCTTCTAATCTAACACCAGATACTCTTTTATATTTTAAATTACTTAAAATAATTTTTTTTAAATACTTAGATTTAGTATTATCTTGTAGTAAAAAATTATCACTATTAAAAATATTAAAATTAAAAAATTTTTTAGATTTTTCTGCTAATTTAACATTTTTAATTTTTGCTTTTCTTATTAAAACTTTAAGATATCTTAAAACATTTCTTTTTTTTTTTAATTTTAATTCTAAAGGTTGAGTAAATATTTTACTATTAAAATAAAAATATTTTAAATTAATGATATTAAATTCAACATTTTTATTAAAAATATTTCTTACTAAACTTATTAAACCTTGTAGATAAGTATTTTCAAATTTAGCTTTATTAATATAAAGCATTTGTTTATAATACATATAGAATTTTAATCTTCTAAAACTTTTTTTAATAAATCTTGTATAGTAAATATTTTGTGCTGTATTTACTTGAGTATTATATTTAGGTAAAAGATTACTTAATAATATACTTTTTTGTTTATGTTTAAACAAAATAGTTAATCCTCTATTTTTTATTAATTTTAATTTTCTAGCAAATTTAGCTTTTTTAAATAAAGTTAAATATCTTTTTTTAAGTCTTAATAAGTAATTAAGTTTTTGTTTATTATAAACATATAATGTTATATTTACTTTATCATTAGTATGTTTAAATTCACCATCACTAATAAATATTCTATTAGTTGATATTTTTCTAAATCTACGACGTAATCTATTTTTTCTTAATAAAGATTCTAGTTGTAAATGATATAAATTAAAGTATGCTTTAATTAATTTCATTACATATTTGCTTTTAATAGGAATTAAATTAATAGCATTTTTATTATAAGCATATATACTACTTTTTCAATTCCTTACAGCAGGTATTACATCTCTATTATAAATAGCTATACTAGAATCATTTAATCCTTTTTTTTTATATGTAGTATTTAATTTTGATTTTATAATATTTAACATATCTATATATATATCTAGATATTAATATAATTAATAGAATTAATTATATAATATTAAAGCTTGGTAAACCAAGTCTAATACATTATTAAAAATAATAATTATTATACAAATAGTGTATTTAATTAATAAAGATGTTGGGCGTTAAAAAAGGATTATTGTTAGCTATACTCACCTTTTAGTCGTTGAACGTCCTTATTTTAATTTATCTTAAAGATAAACACATGCTAAAATAAGTTTCGCTTCAAATACACTTAATTAATATAAGTTGTCTTTGAAATTTACCCAATATATTACCAATATTTTATAATATTGGAGGACTCACAGTTATAAATCCCTAGCGTAACTTTTTCTATAATCCAAGACCTTTCCTTAATGCATCTTGTGATCATATGCCCCGCTTACGCGACTGATAGACTTGTAGGTCAAACAGTAAAGCAAGATTTAGCCATTAAA